CGAAAAAAGTCACAATTTGTCTCTCCCGCCGGGCGTGTGTGCCTACCAACCCAACAAGTTGTTTTAGTTGTTGAAAGGATTCCGTTGAAAAGTGAAGAAGGACAAACAAGCAATAAAAAATTCGAGACGAAACTGCTGGTGGGTAATCTAAACAAATGACGGAGGATTCTTCGAGAAGTTAACAATTAGTCCTCATATTGAATGATTATGAATTATTCAAGGAATAATGGGTTTGAAACATACACGAGGAAGGTTCTGGGAGCAATATCAGTAGTGAATCTCTTATGAACCAAGAGCCGTGTGAAGTGAGAATTTCATGCACGGTTCTGAATGAGCGGAAAGATCGAAAATCTTCTTTTCGACTCTGACTCTCCTACACCAGTCGTTGCTTCTTTCTCTGTTACCTCTAAAGTAGCAGCTCCAGCTTTATTTACGCGACTCTTCGGCCTAATTTTCCCACATCTACCTAATGAGTGGCATATCGTGGTAGGATTATTGGCCACTTCTAGCATGATATTAGGAAATCTAGTTGCCGTTACTCAAATAAGCATGAAACGTATGCTAGCTTATCCCTCTATAAGCCAAATTGGATATATTATGATTGGAGTACTTGCTGCAGACCCGGAGAACGGTTATGCAAGTATGACAACTTATACGTTTATTTATATATTCATGAATCTGGGAACTTTTGCTCGTATCACCCCATTTGGTTTACGAACCGGAACTGATAATATTAGGGATTACGCGGGATTATACATGAAGGATCCTGTTCTAACATTCTCTCCGGTTTTACGTTCACCATCCCTAGGGGGTATCCCTCCACCATCCGGTTTTTTCGGTAAACTCTATCTCCTTTGGCATGGATGGAAGGCTGGTTCGTACCCATCAGTTCTGGTAGCGCTCGTCACAAGTGTCATCTCTATCTACTATTATCTCAAAATAATTAAATTAATGTTCACTGGGAAGAATGGGAGGAGCGATGCATCCACAACTTATATACAAAATTCATTAGTTTCTCCATCAATTTCAATTTCAAAAAGTTCTATTGAAATAGCTATGATCATTCGTGCACTAGCATCAATCCTATCGGGTATATTAATAGATCCCATTATCGGGATCACACGGAATACTTTATTCTAGACTCACTTCAAATTGTGACGCGAACTTTCTTTTTCAAACGACTTTTATCAAATATCAAAAGCCGGTTCTGCTTCTGCTGTCCCAACTAGTCTGTCTCTACAACTTACGAAATAGTTATATCTTCCTCGGTAATTGATCCTGACA